AATAACTAGAATGAAAAAAAGGGGAATGACAGGGCATCCGGGAATAAACGATTAATTTCTATCAATAAACCCGCTAAAGACCCAAACCATAGAGTAGTTAGCACAGGTGCCACGGAGAGATATGTTTTTAGATCTCGCATTGAAAATCCTCCTTCTTTATTGTAATACATATATTGTCAGATGCTGTAGTTCAAGATCATTTTTATTTATTTTTACGCGGATTTCCTAACAAAAATGGATATGTACAATGAACTAATAGATGAGATTTTCATGTCACTAAAAAAGAAAAAGATGACCCCTTCTTCCTGAGCATTACGGCTAAATATTCATTCTTTTTTATACGTTAGGTTGGGTTTCAGATGTATATAATTCTTTTATTATATGAAACCAAAAACAAGAAATGACAAGAAAGTTCTATATAGATAGAGGAGAAAATAAAGATGTGGAAAACAAGACAGGTATTTTGTACAATGACACTGTACAACAATTTTTAAAAGGGATGTAGCGCAGCTTGGTAGCGCGTTTGTTTTGGGTACAAAATGTCACGGGTTCAAATCCTGTCATCCCTACCTATGACTTCTCCTATGGGCAGTACCGAGTCCTATGGGCAGTAACGAGATTTTAATTGAGATCAACTAAAATGGGGCATAATCTTTCATTTTTGGATACTATATGTATGTGAGATGCGTTAGAAGTTAAGTGAAAAAAAAAAAAAATTCTTTGAAAGCGCTCTTAGTTCAGTTCGGTAGAACGCGGGTCTCCAAAACCCGATGTCGTAGGTTCAAATCCTACAGAGCGTGATTCCGTCTATCTTATGTATGTCGAATCACAATAAAATAACTTAACAAAACAAAGTTGAATTGCAACTGGAATTTGACCTCCTCCCTGGAGGAGGTCAATCAAAAAAAGAAATGTTACTCAATCAAAGGTCCAACTGATCACCACGTCTGTATTGTAAATATGCAGTCACAAATAATCCTGCCAAAGTAATAGGAATTAGACCTAAGACGATTCCAAATAGAAAAACTTCAATCATTTCGGTTTGTTTGAGGGAAAAAAAAAGGGGGTAAGATCTATCCCTAAATATTAATCTGAATTATCCGTGAATCTCAATGACCAAGAAAAAAATTGGCAATTGGTGCGGGAAAGAACCATAGAATATCCGGAATTGCCGAGAAATATTTTTCTGAATTATTTATTCAATTTATTTTCAAATAAGTCGTATCTTGTTCAAACCAATAAATAGAGCTGGGGTTATAGTTAAAGCAGCCAGTATAAAACCGAAATAACTAGTTATAGTAAGCATGAAGGGGCTTTATTAGATATGTTTTTTTTTTTCTACATATGTTGCTAAAACACTTACCTAAGTTTCCATTTTTCCCGGATATAAGGGTAATAAAAACCAATTAAGAGAATTAGTTTAGTTCCAATGGAAAATTCATGATTCATCGGTCATTTTAGATAATACTAAAAAAAAGATAGAGTGACATAACATAGGTAGAAAAAAAATTGATTCATCAGATGTGACATCGACCGATCCTGTGATTCCGAATCAACAGATTCATTGTGCAATTTTTGAGTTGAGTAAAGTAATAGTAATAAGAACTGTGTCGTGTAACTTCATTCGAAGATGAAATTCTATTTTCATTTTAATTAATTTTGGAATAAAGGAATTGGATTTGAAAATAGCTTAAATTCCATTTTTGGGGAGCGAACGACCTGATATTACCTTATTACTTATTTTAACTCATTGCATTCAGTATAGTAATAAATAGGTTAGTTAATTACCCATAATATATCGAATAAGAAGAAAAAAGGGTGTTCCACCATCCATCGAAAGGATCTATCGAGAAACAAAAACTTTGACTTTTTACTTTATTTAAGTATTTAATTGAAATTATTTAAGTATTTAATTGCAATTTTCAATTAAAATTGACTTTATTTTTGTTCTCTTTTTCGGGTCCAAAAGTCGATTCGAAGACGAGCCACCTCAATTATCCTTTTAGGTTCTATATTCTGTCTTTCCATATCATGGAGTTCCATACTTGTAGTTTGGTCAAGAAAGAATCTTTGTCTTGGACCTAATCCAACAATGATTGCATCACGAATATTGATTGTTACAACTATGTTTTCTTTCTTTCATTAAATATGATCTAAATAGTAGATACTATTACTATTATCTACCACTATTATCTACTATTATATATATTTATATATATCTTTTTTTTTATTCTTTTTTTATTTATTATTATTAATTTCTTATTATTACATAGTTTATTTATTATAATTTATTTTATTTTTATTATAGTTATTAATTATTTTTTTTTTTTTTAGTTAAGTTATTTTTAGTTAAGTTATAAGTATTTATTATATTATACCAACCAATTACTTGAAATGAAAAGATTCGAATAAAACCTTTAACCAAAAAGGGTTAGATTTCGCATATAATTGAATTGTGTCAATACGATAATATCTTTCATGAATTATTAGAACCCATTGA